TGGAAAACAAAGAATATCTTTTACATACCCGCCAAGTTTGTCAACTTTTTTGGAAATTTTAAAAAAAAAAAGATCTTTATCAACATTAGAAAAAATACCTTTTTATCATCTAGACAATCGTTGGATTTTTATCAACAAACAAAAAAGTAATAATCTAAACAACGAATTTCGAAATAGAATTGAAGCTCTAGACAACTCTTTTTTTCTGGATAGAGTTGAAACAAGAACTAGGTTGTGTAATGACGATACTGAAAAAGAATATTTGCCTATAATGTATGATCCTTTCTTGAACGGGCCATATCGTGGAACAATTAAAAAGAGGTTTTCACTTTCAACAATAACTTCTATAGAAAATTTCAAAAAGAGAGTTGGGATAAATAGGATTCATAGTATTCTTCTTCCGTATACAGATTCCCAAGAATTAATCCATGAAATTATAACTGATGCTAAAGAAATTAGTAAAAAAACCCCCCGCTGGTCATACAAATTAATCGCCGAATTGGAACAATCGGGAGAAGATCAAGAAGACGTGCCCTTGGATGATCAAATTCGATCAAGAAAAGCTAAGCGTGTGGTCATTTTTACTGATAACAAGCAAGATACCGACCCTAATACAACGAATACCGAAACTTCGGATCAAACAGACGAACTAGCTTTGATACGTTATTCACAACAATCCGATTTTCGACGAGGCATAATCAAAGGTTCTATACGTGCTCAAAGGCGTAAAATAGTTATTTGGGAATTGTTTCAAGCAAATGTGCATTCCCCACTTTTTTTGTACAGGATCAAAAAATCCCCCCCCTTTTTTTTTGATATCTTCGAACTAACGAAACCCCTTTTTAGAAATTGGATAAAGGGCGTAGCAGAGGTCCAAATTGGAAAGTATGCAGCAGAGCAGACAAAAAGAGAAGAGAAGAAAAGAGAAGAGAAGAAAAGAGAAGAGAAGAAAAGAGAAGAGAAGAAAAGAAAAGAAATAGTACAGATAGAAATAGCAGAAGCCTGGGATACCATTCCCTTTGCACAAGGAATAAGAGGTTACATGTTAATAACTCAATCAATTCTTAGAAAATATTTTCTATTGCCTTCATTGATAATAGCCAAAAATATTGGGCGTATGTTATTATTTCAACTTCCAGAATGGTTTGAGGATTTACAGGAATGGAATAGAGAGGTGCATGTTAAATGTACCTATAATGGTGTACAATTATCAGAAACAGAATTTCCGCAAAATTGGGTAACAGATGGTATTCAGATTAAAATTCTATTTCCTTTCCATCTGAAACCTTGGCAGAGATCTAACTCTCCTAGAGATCTAATGAAAAAAAAAAAGCAAAAATATGATTTTTGTTTTTTGACAGTTTGGGGAATGGAAGCTGAACTTCCTTTTGGTTCTCCTAGAAAGCGCCCCTCATTTTTTGAACCCATTATTAAGGAGCTCAATAAAAAAATTGAAAAATTTAAAAAGAAATATTTTATAGCTCTAAAGATTTTAAAAGGAAAAACAAAATTACTTCTAAAAGTTTTAAAAGAAATAAAAAAATGGATTATGAAAAATGTTATATTTATAAAAAAACGAATAAAAGAACTTAATCCAATTCTATTATTTAGGTTTAGATTAAGAGAAGTATATGAATCGAATGAAACTAAAAAAGAAAAAGATTTTCTGATCAGAAATCAAATAATTGATGAATCGTTTAGTCAGATTAAATCTCCGGCTTGGTCAAAACCTTCACTGACAAAAAAAAAAATGAAAGATCTTACTAATAAAATAAATATAATTCGAAATGAAATAGAAAGAATTACAAAAGATAAAAAAAAAAGTTATAATCCTAAAAAATTAGAGTCACCAAAAAAAATTTGGCAAATATTAAAAAGAAGAAATGCTCGATTAACCTATAAATTCCATTATTTTATAAAATTTTTCATTGAAAAAATATACATAGATATTTTTTTATCTATCATTAATATTCCCCTAATCAATACACAACTTTTTCTTGAATCAACAAAAAAAATTATTGATCAATACATTTACAATAATGAACCAAATCAAGAAAAAATGAATAAAAAAAATCCAAATACAAGTTGTTTTATTTCGACTATAAAAAAGTCACATATTTTTAGTGATTTATCCTACTTGTCACAAGCATATGTATTTTATAGGTTATCTCAGACCCAAGTTATAAATTTGTATAAATTACAATCTGTTCTTGAATATCGGGGAACATCTTTATTTCTTAAGACTGAAATAAAGAATTTTTTTGGAACACAAGGAATATTTAAGACCGAATTAGGGCATAAAAAACCTCATAATTCTGCAATGAATGACTGGAAAAATTGGTTAAGAGGACATTATCAATATGATTTATCTCAGATTAGATGGTCTAGATTAATACCACAAAGATGGCGGAATAGAATTAATAAACGTTGTATGACTAAAAAAAAAAAATTTTATAAATGGGAGTCCTATGAGAAAGACCAATTAAATTTTTACAGAAAAGAAAATGTTTCTGAAGTATATTCATTATTGAATGAAAAAGAAAATTTTCCAAAATACAATAGATATGACCTTTTATCATATAAATCCCTTAATTATGAAAAAAAAAAGGCCTCTTCTATTTCTATTTATAGGTATGAATTACGATTGCAAATAAATAAGAACCAAGAGCTTTTTTACAATTCTAACATACATAAAGACAACTTTTTTGATATCCTGGAGAGTATTCTTATCAATAGTTATCTAGGAAAAGGCAGTTTTTTATATATCGAAAAAAATGCAGATAGAAAATATTTTGATTGGAAAATCTTAAAATTTCCTCTAAAAAAAAAAACCGATCTTGAAACCTGGATACAGATCGATACCAAGATTAACCAAAGTACTAAGATGGGTACTAATAATTACCAAATAGTTGATAAATTTGATAAAAAAGATCTTTTTTATCTTACGATTCATCAAGATAAAAAAAAAAATTCAAAAAATATCACAACAAATCTCAAAAGGGTATTTTTTGATTGGATGGGAATGAATGAAGAAATACTAAACCGTCCAATACCGAATATGGAACTTTGGTTATTCCCAGAATTTTTACAACTATATAATGTATATAAAATAAAACCGTGGATTATACGAAGCAAATTTCTTCTTTTAAATTCGAATAAAAATGAAAATATTAGGGCAAGTACGAATAAAAACATCAATGAAAAACAAAAAAGGAATTTTTTGATTCGATGGTATAAAAAAATAAAGAATAAAAATAAAGAAGAACCCGTAGGACAAGGCAATCTTGGATCCGTTCTATCAAACCAACAAAAGGGTATTGAAGAAAATGATGTGGAATCAAACAATAAAAAGCCTAAAAAGAAAAAACAATACAAAAGTAAAACGGAAGCAGAAATGGATCTCTTCCTGAAACGTTATTTGCTTTTTCAATTGAGATGGGACGATTCTTTGAATCAAAGAATAATCAATAATATCAAGGTATATTGTCTCCTGCTTAGACTGAATAATCCAAGAAAAATTACTATATCCTCGATTCAACAGGGAGAACTCTGTTTGGATATAATGTTGATTGAACAGAATTTAACTTTTCCAGAATTGATGAAAAAGGGACTATTTATTATCGAACCCACTCGTGTGTCTGTAAAAAATGATGGACAATTTATTATGTATCAAATCATAGGTATTTCCTTGGTTCATAAAAGTAAGTACAAAACAAGTAATCAAAGATACCACGAACAAAGATATATTGATAAAACTCATTTTAATGAGTCCATTTCAGAATATCAAAAAAGAATCAGAAATAGAGATAAAAATGATTTTGATTTGCTTGTTCCTGAAAATATTTTATCATCTAAACGTCGTAGAGAGTTGAGAATTCTCATTTGTTTCAATTCAAAAAGCGGTAAGGGTGTGGATAGAAATCCAGTATGTTATAACGAGAACTGGGCAAAAAAGATTAGAGATAAAAATGAATTAATTCAATTCAAGTTTTTTCTTTGGCCTAATTATCGATTAGAAGATTTAGCTTGTATTAATCGTTATTGGTTTAATACCAATAACGGCAGTCGTTTTAGTATGTTAAGGATACATATGTATCCGCGGTTAAAAACTTATTTCTTTTACCATAGAAGATACAGATGTACATATTCCAATTAAATCAATAATGTATCAATTAGATCTAGTGAATCAACAAAATCTTTAATCTAGTAAATCGGAGGTGAGGTTAAAATTATTCACTTTTTTAAATTCAAAAATATATGCGTCATACTTCTAAATAAAAAATTTAAATAATTGATAAAATTTTGAATCCATAAATAAAAATAAAGAAATTTAGATTATTGTATATATTATATCGCATTAAAATTTAAAATAAAATGACTAGCATTATTATTACTGATCATTAAAATCCATATTTCTAAAAAGGGGCGGATAAATTTATGGTAAAAAATTCATTCATTTCAATTATTTGTCAAGAAGAAAGCAAAGGGTCAGTTGAATTTCAAGTATTCAGTTTTACCAATAAGATACGAAAACTTACTTCTCATTTAGAATTACACAAAAAGGACTATTTATCTCAGAGGGGGTTGCGGAAAATTTTGGGAAAACGTCAACGACTACTGGCTTATTTGTCAAAAAAAAATAGAGTACGTTATAAAGAATTAATTGATCAGTTGGATATTCGAGAAAGAAAAACTCGTTAATTTGCGGAATCTTGTTTCAATTTTGATAAACTTCCTTTCACTTTCAGCAATTCATGGAAGAATGAATCGATAAAAAACTTATGACTGCGCCAGTTACAAGAAAAGACCTCATGATAGTAAATATGGGTCCTCAGCACCCATCAATGCATGGTGTTCTTCGACTCATCGTTACTCTAGATGGTGAAGATGTTATTGACTGTGAACCAATATTGGGTTATTTACACAGAGGGATGGAGAAAATTGCGGAAAACCGAACAATTATACAATATTTGCCTTATGTAACACGTTGGGATTATTTAGCTACTATGTTCACAGAAGCAATAACTGTAAATGGACCCGAACAGTTAGGAAATATTCAAGTACCTAAAAGGGCTAGCTATATCAGAGTCATTATGTTGGAGTTGAGTCGTATAGCTTCTCATTTGTTATGGCTAGGCCCTTTTATGGCGGATATTGGGGCACAGACCCCCTTCTTCTATATTTTTCGAGAAAGAGAATTAATATATGACCTATTCGAAGCTGCTACTGGTATGCGAATGATGCATAATTTTTTTCGTATTGGAGGAGTAGCTGCTGATCTACCTTATGGCTGGATAGATAAATGTTTGGATTTTTGCGATTACTTTTTAACAAGGGTTACTGAATATCAAAAGCTTATTACACAGAATCCTATATTTTTAGAACGTGTTGAAGGCGTAGGCATTATTGGTGGAGAAGAAGCAATAAATTGGGGTTTATCAGGACCAATGCTACGAGCTTCCGGAATACAATGGGATCTTCGTAAAGTTGATCGTTATGAGTGTTACGACGAATTAGATTGGAAGGTTCAATGGCAAAAAGAGGGGGATTCATTAGCTCGTTATTTAGTACGAATCGGTGAAATGACAGAATCGATAAAAATGATTCAGCAAACTCTGGAAGGAATCCCAGGGGGTCCCTATGAAAATTTAGAAACCCGGCGCTTTGTTAGAGTAAAAGATGTAAAAGATCCCGAATGGAATGATTTTGAATATCGATTTATTAGTAAAAAACCTTCTCCGACTTTTGAATTGTCGAAACAAGAACTTTATGTGAGAGTCGAAGCCCCAAAAGGGGAATTGGGAATTTTTTTGATAGGAGATCAGACTGTTTTTCCTTGGAGATGGAAAATCCGACCGCCGGGTTTTATCAATTTGCAAATTCTTTCTCATTTAGTTAAAAGAATGAAATTGGCTGATATTATGACAATACTAGGTAGCATAGATATCATTATGGGAGAAGTTGATCGTTGAAATGATAACAGAAATAAAAGCTATCAATTCGTTTTCCAGATTGGAATCCTTAAAAGAACTCTACGGAATCATATGGATCCTTGTCTCTATTTTAGCTCTTGTATTAGGAATTATAATCGGCGTACTAGTAATTGTTTGGTTAGAAAGAGAAATTTCTGCAGGGATACAACAACGTATTGGTCCTGAGTATGCCGGCCCCTTGGGAATCCTTCAAGCCCTAGCAGATGGTACAAAACTACTTTTCAAAGAGAATATTCTTACATCTAGAGGAGATGCTCGTTTGTTTAGTATTGGACCATCTATAGCAGTCATATCCATTTTACTCAGTTTTTCAGTAATTCCTTTTAGCTATAACCTTGTTCTAACCGATCTTAGTATTGCTGTTTTTTTATGGATCGCTATTTCAAGTATTGCTCCTCTTGGACTTCTTATGTCAGGATATGGATCAAACAATAAATATTCCTTTTTAGGTGGTTTACGGGCTGCTGCCCAATCAATTAGTTATGAAATACCATTAACTCTATGTGTATTATCAATATCTCTACGTGTGATTCGGTGAGCCGTAAAAAATACCCTAATTTCTTTCTCGGAAGAAAGTTTAATATTTTCATTTTTTGATTCATCATTTGAATTGATAAATTAAACCAGATAGTTATATGAGTGAAAGAAAACGACTTGTAAATTTGCAGTAAAGTAATATTGAATCTCATTTCCTATGTACAAGAATTAAGTAAAAGTAGTTGAGACGGTTTACCCCAAGAATGGTTGATTAGTCATTTAGTCATCATGACTTGAAGCGGGTTTAAAAGATCAACCGTATGGAGTTTTTTTTTAATATCTATTACCATAATGCAAGGTTGAGCAAAAACGGGTGGATGGTTAGGAAGACCAAGATACACAAAGGATTCGTAATGGAGTTTATAGGAGTTATCCAAGAGGATATTTCTGTACAGAAAAGGAATTTGAATTGGGACTTTAAGTTAGTAGAAATGATAAAGAAGTACTCCCCACGATTCCGATCCAGAGTATGTTCCTATCCACTGATTAAATAACTATCAAGAACGAAGTAATCTTTTACTTTGGTTAAAGTCCCCTTTTCTGAGAAAGAAGAATAGGAACGAAATAAAATAGAAAGAATGGAATTGAAAAAAAAAAAAAGATTTCTTTTTTTCCTGGATACATATTTGTATTTAAAGGTTGTCATGATTTATGAACACTAATATAAAATATAATTGATTTTTTTTTCGTAATCAAAAAAATAGGTTGAAATATCTATGTGATATTTTTACAACAAAGTTTTTTATTCAAGGATTTAGTTATTAATCAACAAAGAAAAATAAAAATTCTTTAAAGGATAAGATAAATTCAGAAGCACTTTTTTATTTATTTTATTAAAATATAGCAGACAGAATTCCATGGGTCTAATTCGGAATCTTAGGTAGGGTGTCTATCCTTCTATCCTATATCCTATCAAATGATTCAAAAATAGCGAAGGTTCTTTAGATTTATTTGTGACCTCTGAGGAGCCGTATGAGGTGAAAATCTCATGTACGGTTCTGAAATAGCGATGGAGCAGTGATGTTATCATCGACTATAATTATCTAACAGTTTAAGTACAGTTGATATAGTTGAAGCGCAATCAAAGTATGGTTTTTGGGGGTGGAATTTGTGGCGTCAACCTATAGGGTTTATCATTTTTATAATTTCTTCTCTAGCCGAATGTGAAAGATTACCCTTTGATTTACCAGAAGCAGAAGAAGAGTTAGTAGCAGGCTATCAAACCGAATATTCCGGTATCAAATTTGGTTTATTTTACGTTGCTTCGTATCTGAATTTATTAGTTTCTTCATTATTTGTAACAGTTCTTTACTTGGGGGGTTGGAATTTTTCTATTCCGTATATATTCGTCCCTGGTGATATAAATAAAGCCGGTAAAGTCTTTAGAACAATAATAGGTATCTTTATTACATTAACTAAAACTTATTTATTCTTGTTCATTCCTATTGCAACAAGATGGACTTTACCGAGACTTAGAATGGACCAACTTTTAAATCTTGGATGGAAATTTCTTTTACCTATTTCTCTAGGTAATCTATTATTAACAACTTCGTCCCAACTTCTTTCACTCTAAAGAACTACAATAATATTCACAACTTCTCTCAAACAAGAGAAAGAAAAAAACCTTTTTCTAAATATTCACTATATGTTCCCTATGATAACTGAGTTAAAAAATTATGGTCAACAAACAATACGAGCAGCCCGGTACATCGGACAAGGTTTCATGATTACCTTGTCCCATGTGAATCGTTTACCAGTAACGATTCAATATCCCTATGAAAAATTGATCACCTCGGAACGTTTCCGAGGCCGAATCCACTTTGAATTTGATAAATGTATTGCTTGCGAAGTATGTGTTCGTGTATGTCCTATAGATCTACCTGTTGTTGATTGGAAATTGGAAACTTATATTCGAAAGAAACGCTTGCTTAATTACAGTATTGATTTTGGGGTCTGTATATTTTGTGGTAATTGTGTTGAGTATTGTCCAACTAATTGTTTATCAATGACTGAAGAATATGAACTTTCTACCTATGATCGTCATGAATTGAATTATAATCAAATTGCGTTGGGTCGGTTACCGGTATCCGTAATTGATGATTATACAATTCGAATAATTTCGAATTCTCCTCAAATAAAAAAATAGATCCCTTTTTTGAATCAAAAATTTTTCAATTACTGAGGTTCAGTTTGAACCTAAAAGAATGAAGTTTTTGTTTGTTCAATACAAACTATTAATTGATTAGTGAGAATCTTAGCTTAATTTGAATTGAAAAAAATTACTATATTTTTATTCCAAATATATAGTTTCAAACTCGAATAGGAAATGAGGGTGATCCAATCACTTTTTCTACATCAATCTACATTTATTTGTTTTACAATTTTAAAGTAGCAGAGTAACCTCTTTTTTCCTGGTCAGGTCAATAAAATCATGAAAGATTTATATATTTTTTCTATAAAATAAATGGATTTACCTGGGCCAATACATGATTTTATTTTAGTCTCTCTGGGATCGGGTCTTATATTAGGAGGTCTAGGAGTAGTAGTCCTTCCCAATCCAATTTATTCCGCCTTTTCATTGGGATTGGTTCTTGTCTGTATATCTCTATTCTATATTCTATCGAACTCCTATTTTGTAGCTGCCGCGCAACTCCTTATTTACGTAGGAGCTATAAATGTTTTAATCATTTTTGCTGTTATGTTCATGAATGGTTCAGAATATTACAAGGATTTTCATCTTTGGACCGTGGGGGATGGAGTTACTTCGATAGTTTGTACAAGTCTTTTTATTTCACTAATTACTACTATTCTAGATACGTCATGGTACGGGATTATTTGGACTACAAAATCAAATCAGATTGTAGAGCAAGATTTGATAAGTAATAGTCAACAAATTGGAATTCATTTATCAACAGATTTTTTTATTCCATTCGAATTCATTTCAATAATTCTTTTAGTTGGTTTAATAGGTGCAATTGCTGTAGCTCGTCAATAAAAATTATTGAATGAAAACTAGTAATTCAAATCAAACTTTGTTCTTGGTTATTACATTCATAAATTCTTTGATAAAAGAAAAAGATAGGGGGTTGATAAAAGAGAAAGACTTTAGGGCAATCTATTACCATATTACCAACGGATTCCTTTACTTTATTCCAGCTTTTCTATATGCAAGTAAATAGAATGAGTTGAATTGTTGTTCATATTGAAATGAATCAAGATTGATAAGGAGTTGGTTAATGATACTCGAACATGTACTTGTTTTGAGTGCCTATTTATTTTCTATCGGTATCTATGGATTGATCACAAGTCGAAATATGGTTAGAGCCCTTATGTGTCTGGAACTTATATTAAATGCGGTTAATATCAATTTTGTAACGTTTTCTTATTTTTTTGATAATCGTCAATTAAAAGGAGACATTTTCTCCATTTTTGTTATAGCTATTGCAGCCGCTGAAGCAGCTATTGGACCG